ATAGTCTCCTTCTTCCTGATACTGATTACCAAGAGGTTGAACAGAAAATAGACCGATTTGATAAAAAAACTTTTTCAACGGAAAATCGTCATTTATTTACTTTAATCAGTAAATTTGATAGAGAATCGGGATCGAGTTTAAATTGGAAGGGCCTCTCTTTATTTTCAGAAAAAGAACAAGGAAGGATTGGTTCAGAAAAAAGAGACAAATTTTACAAATTTTTATTGAATACAATTCTAACTAGCCCTAATGGTCAAAAAACAAAACAAAAATTTGTAATAAACGAAATCAGTAAAAAAGTCCCTAGATGGTCATACAAACTTATTACCGAATTGGAATTCCTGTCGGGCGCAGCTCATGAAGGCCTACCATTGGATTATGATATACGTTCAAGAAAAAGGGATCGTGTAATAATTTATAGGCCTACTAAACGTACAAGTGTCAAAAAAAGTAAATTAATAAAAGAATTGCTACAAAAAAGAAATACAAGAAAAGATAAGAAGAGATGCGCCCACCACCTGCAGATTTTATACCTTCACCTACAAAGAAACTCAAAACACCAACTCCATTAGTAATTCCATCAATTACGCGTCTATCAAAAAAAGAAGTTAACTTGGCCAATCTTCTTATTCCCCCAATAAAGAATCTTGCATAAAAAGCATCTATGTAACCACGATTATATGACCAATCGTATATACCATATATTATTTTGTCCAAAAAAACTCTTTTAGGACCAGTTTTAACAAAAGAGTTAATTAAGTCCCAATTTTGCAAAGATGAATAAACAGGTTTATATAAAAAAAGGGCTATAAATATTCCAAAAAGTGCTATACTAACTGAAAAAAGAGCATCTTTCAAAAATTCATACCAATCTATTGAATTATTCAAATTTTGATGTAAAAGGTTTATAGACGGAGTTAACCATTTTGATAATATGTCCAAATACACTCCTTCTTGGTTAAAAGGAATTCCTAGGTATCCAACGAACAACGTAAATAGAACCAATACAAGTATAGGAAATAACATAGTATTATCCGATTCATAAGGATACGAAAAAAAAAATTTATTTCCAAAACGGGGAATAGTAATAAAAGGTTGTGTGATGTTTCTTGCATTCTGATCAATAAGATACGTTTTTTTTGAAAAAAAAGAAAAAATATCATGATTTTTCATTGTTAATAAACAAAAGCTCTTGTTAATTATTTTTGAATCTTCTTTACCCCATAGAGATATTGAATAGAAGGGAGTATTCTTTTTGCCACTATAATTTTGAAAATGAACGTTTAAATGTCCTTCAAAAGTAAGTAAATAGATTCGAAACATATAAAATGCGGTTAATCCCGCTGTAAACCAAGCTATTATTGCTAAAATTGGTGAATACAACCAAGTATCATTAAGAATTTCATCTTTGGACCAAAAACAAGCAAGAGGTGGAATACCACAAAGAGAAAGTGTACCTAATAAAAAAGCGGTTTTGGTAATTGGGATATGTTTTGTTAAACCCCCCATATAAACCATATTCTGACTTTTATTTGGAGAATATCCAACAAGAGTTTCCATTGAATGAATAACGGACCCGGATCCTAAAAATAATAATGCTTTCGAATAAGCATGAGTAATCAAATGAAATAAAGCACTTCGATAAGAACCCATACCTAAAGCTAACATCATATAACCCAATTGAGACATTGTCGAATAGGCTAAACCTCTCTTAATGTCTTTTTGAGCAAGGGCAAAAGTAGCCCCGAATAATATTGTTATTACTCCTACCAAAGATATGAAATTCATTATGTGAGGGATGACTATGAAAAGAGGAATAAGCCGAGCTACAAGAAAAATGCCCGCAGCTACCATAGTAGCAGCATGTATAAGAGCCGAAATAGGAGTAGGCCCCTCCATGGCATCCGGTAACCATACATGAAGGGGAAATTGTGCAGATTTAGCAACCGCACCGGCAAATAATAGAACGGCACAGAAAGTAACAAATAAAAAATTTACTTCATTATGATTATTAGAAATCAAGTTATTGAATATTTTGAATAAATCTCGAAATTCGAAACTTCCTGTTATCCAATAAAAACCTAAAATTCCTAATAATAAACCAAAATCCCCAACACGATTAGTTACAAATGCCTTTTGGCAAGCATTTGCAGCAACAGGCCGTGTGAACCAAAACCCTATTAGTAGATATGAACACATTCCTACCAACTCCCAAAAAATATAAATTTGTATCAAATTAGAACTAGTAACTAATCCTAACATAGAAGTACTGAAAAAACTCATAAAAGCAAAAAATCTCAAATATCCTTGATCATACGACATATAATTATCACTATAAATAAGAACCATAATTCCAATAGTAGTGATTAATATTGACATAATAGAAGTAAGCGGGTCGATCAAGTAACCGAATTCTAAATATAAATCATTATTAATGATCCAAGACCATACATATTGATAGATATAACTGCCGTTTATTTGCTGAATAGATAGATTGATCGAAAAAATCATGACTATACTTAACAAAAAAACACTTTGAAAAGCCCACACACGGCGAAGACTTTTTGTTGCCGACGGAAAAAGAAGAAGTCCCGCTCCTATTAACATAGGAACTGGAAGTGGAAGGAAGGGTATTATCCACGAATATTGATATGTCTGTTCCATAAAAAAGTTTTTTATTCTTAATTGATTGTTTCCGATTTACCGGATCTTACCCCCTTTCAATTTCAAAACAAAAGGGGTCAATAAAAAAATCAAGAGATGTACTAACTTAAAGATATTTTTTTAATTTTATATATTATCTGGGTCTTTCCAAAATACTTTAAATATTAAAATAAAGAAGTTACAATTGGGCAAATGATATGACCTACTTGCTTATAAAACTTGCTTATAAAAAGCGAATTTAGTTATTAACTAATATTTTTATTAAAATAACGAAAATACAAAATTGCATTATTAGTAAATCATTTTATTACACTAAAAATAAATCTGATATGAATGGATATTAATCATAGGATTAACTAAGGTACAATTTTTGTACTAATCTCGCTTTTTAGTCAGTTTGTTTCAAATCATTAACTAGTTTCAGTATAAAACTGATTGATTAGTTTCTGTTTCAATAATAATAAAAAAACATTTATAGGAAACGCTATAATATCTAACATTTTATATTTTCTATAAGATTTCTTTTTATATTTATAAAATTATCAAAAAGGGGAGTAATATAATATATAAAATATAATTTAATAAAAAAATCACGAATACTTTTTTTAACAAAACGTGTATCTTTTAACAAATTAATTACTTTAATTACTAGTTTGATTCGAATTTAAAATTCGAATTTAAAAATGGAATTTCGAAGTATTCTTTACTTAAGTTTGACCAATTACTAGAAAAAATTAAAGTTTTCATTAGGCTTTTCATTGGACAATCGGTTCTTAAACCCTTCGGTCTATTTTATGTAGAAAAAAAAATTTAATTAAATTTTTTTTATAGTAAGATTTTGTACGAATTTAACATATTTTTTATCTTTATATATATATTATATATTTTTTTGTTTTCTCTAGATAATATATATTATCTAGAGAATAACTAGATAATGAATATGTTCGTTTTGACTAATAGATGTCTTTCACATCCAACTATAACAACGAGTAACCTCTTAATTTTTAAATGGCAGTTCCAAAAAAACGTACTTCTATATCAAAAAAGCGTATTCGTAAAAATATTTGGAAAGGGAAGGGATATTGGGCAGCCTTAAAAGCGTTGTCATTAGGTAAATCTCTTTCTACCGGAAACTCAAAAAGTTTTTTTGTGCGACAAAAAAAGTCATAAAATAAAACATTGGAATAATCCGAATAGAAAAATATGCCCATTTCATTCTTAATAGGAAATCAACAACCCTACTGTTTGTGGCTAATCAATATGAACTATAACTCGCTTCGCTATTATGTATATGTATAATAAAAATTATTCGGTTTAGGGGTTAGTAAATTATAAAAAGCTTTTGAAAAAAGAATAAAGACAAGATACAAAACTTGATCCTTTAGTTAGTATATTAGTAGTTAGTATATTAGTTAGTCTATTTTCTTGTTTTGGAGATGGGGGAGTCTTTTTTCCCCATCAATCCTTTTGTCACAATTACAATAATCGACGTTTTTATATATATAAATCTATATATGAAAATGATAAATCTTTTTTGAACAAAAAAAAAATAACGAAATCTTTTATAGTTCTCTCAATAACGAGCAATAACGAGAAGGTTGAAGTTTATAGTTTTAATAGTTCGATTCTATTGAATTATAGAAGAGCATAAACTACACCAAAGCACTAAGGTAAATAAAACCCATACCCCATAATAATGAACCTTCTAATTTGTATTTAAACAAAGTTTTATTCATCTATTTTTCATTTTGACTAAAAAGATTTCAGTTAGTTGACTCCTTAAATCTCGACGATTGAGTATGAATAGGCTATTATGAATTCGAACAAGCCGCTATGGTGAAATCGGTAGACACGCTGCTCTTAGGAAGCAGTGCGAGAGCATCTCGGTTCGAGTCCGAGTGGCGGCAGACCTTCTCTTCGAAAAGAGATACAATAACTTATAAATTATAGAATGAATTCAACTCCTGATTTCTATTTAAGGATTCCTCCTTTTTAAAAAATTTATGATATTTTCAATTTTAGAGCATATATTAACTCATATTTCCTTTTCGATCGTTTCCATTGTAATTACAATTCATTTGATAACTTTATTAATCGATGAAATCATAAAACTAAATGATTCGTCAGAAAAGGGAATGATAGCTACTTTTTTATGTATAACCGTATTATTAGTCACTCGTTGGATTTTTTCGGGGCATTTACCACTAAGTGATTTATATGAATCATTAATCTTTCTTTCTTGGAGTTTATCAGTTATTCATATAGTTACATATTTCAAAAAAAAGAAAAGCCATTTAAGCACAATAACTTCGTCAAGTGTTATTTTTACCCAAGGC